TGCACAACTTTTGATTGAATCAATAAAAAAAAAAATCAAAAAATACATTTCCAATAATGAAAAAAATCACCAAATAATTGATAAAACAAATCAAAATATAACTCACTTTATTGAAACTATAAATAAATCAGTTTTTTATATTAAAAATAATAATACAAATCTTTTTTTTGATTTATCATACTTGTCTCAAGCATATGTATTTTACAAATTATCACAAACCGAAGTTATTAACTTATCTAAGTTAAGATCCATCTTTCAATATCACGGAACATCTATTTTTCTTAAGAATGAAATAAAAGATTATTTTGTTGAAGTCCAAAGAATATTTCATTCCGAATTTAAACAAAAGAATTTTAAAAATCCTGGAATGAATCAATGGAAAAACTGGTTAGAAGGTCATTATGAATACGATTTATATCCGATTAAATGGGCCAGATTAATACCTAAAAAATTTCGAAATAGAGTCAATGAAGGTCGTATGTTCAAAAATACGTCTTTAACAAAATGTGATTCCTATGAAAAAAATCGCTTAATTCAGTATAAAAAAAAAAATTATTTTGAAACATATTACGCATTACCCAATCAAAAAGATAATTTTCAAAAAGACTATATATATAATCTCTTATCATATAAATCTATTAATTACGAAGATAAAAAAGATTCATATATTTATGGATTACCAGTACAAGTAAATAATAAGAAAAAAATGTATTATATTTACAATAACGATCAAAAAAAATTATTTGATATGCTAGAATGTATCCCTATCAATAATTATCTAGTAGAAGATAATATTATACCTATTAATAAAAATTCGGATAGAAAATTTTTTGATTGTGGAATTGTACATTTTGGTCTTAAAAAGAAGGCCTCAATATCGTCCTGGATCAATATTGAGGCGTGTACCAACAGTAATAAAAATACTAAACCTGGGGTTTATTATTATAAAATAATCGATAAAATTGATAAGAACGTTTTTTTTGATTGGATGGGAATGAATGAAGAAATAGTAAGTTGTTCCCTATCCAATTTTGAACTTTGGTTCTTCCCAGAAATTGTAAAACTTTATAATGCATATAGGATTAACCCGTGGATCATACCAATTAAATTCTTTTTTTATAATTGGAATGTAAATGATACTTTTAGTAAAAATCTCATTGGAAAGCAAAAAAAATATATTTTTATATCATCAAATGAACAAATTCTTGAATTTGAAAAAAAAAAAAATCAAGTCGAAAGAGAATCCGTGGCCGAAGAGGATCTTGAATCAATTATGTCAAACCAAGAAAAATATGTTCAAGAAGAGTATGCAGAATCAGATCTGAAAAAACGTAGAAATAAAAAGCACTACAAGAAAAATACGGAAGTAGAACTTGATTTCTTACTAAAAAGATATTTGTGTTTTCAATTAAAATGGAATAATTCCTTAAATCAAAGAATGATCAATAACATAAACGTATATTGTCTCCTGCTTAGATTAATAAACCCAAGAGAAATTGCAATATCCTCTCTTCAAAGGGGAGAAATTCGTCTGGATATTCTTATAATTCAGAAGGATTTAACTCTTACAAAATTGATCAAAAAGGGAATATTGACTATCGAACCAGTTCGTCTATCGGTAAAAAACGATGGACAATTTATTATGTATCAAACTATAGGTCTTTCATTAGTTCATAAGAATAAATTTCAAAGAAACCAAGAAAAAAGCTATAGGGATAAGAATAGTTTTGATGAACCCATTGCAATACATCAAAAAAGGACTGAAAATAGATATAAAAAAAATGATGATTTCCTTGTTCCTGAAAATATTTTATCCTCTAGAGTTTGTAGAGAGTTTAGAATTCTAAGTTGTTTCAATTCTAAGAATGAAAAAAATATCCATAGAAATAAAGAATTTTATAATCCAAATAGAGTGAAAAATCGTGTTCACGTTTTAGATAAAAGTAAACATCTTGATAGATATAATAATAAACTAATTAAATTAAAACTCTTTCTTTGGCCCAATTATCGATTAGAAGATTTAGCTTGTATGAATCGTTATTGGTTTGATACAAATAATGGCAGTCGTTTTAGTATGGTACGAATATATATGTATCTACAATTGCAAATTCGTTAATGCGGGATTTTGACAATATGTGTACTATATTTAGTATCTGAAGAAAAAAAAAATAAGCATCTCCATTATCTTACGTTTTGATACAGAATATGACTTTAATTCAATGTAAATGTACAAATGAATCAATAAAATTTTCTTATTGAAATTTTTATTTTCAGTCTAACTTTTTTTTGTGTGTGTAAAAATATACCATCCTTTTTATATCTTAATTTATATCCTAATTCCATTTTCAAAAAGGGATTGAGTATTAATTAATAATGTATTTTATTTGACAAAAAGAAAAATAGAAATTTGTTGAAATACAAAACAAAATTGAAATCAGTGACAATGCTAATTGTATATTATTACTCATCAATAAATAAAATATATATATAATATCTAAAACTATAAGGAATTTTTTTTATGATAAAAAACACATTGATCTCCGTTATTTCGAAAGAAGAAAAAAAAGAAAAAACGGGGTCTGTTGAATTTCAAGTATTAAGTTTCACGAATAAGATACGAAGACTTACTTCACATTTGGAATTGCACAAAAAAGACTATTTATCTCAAAGAGGTCTACGTAAAATTCTGGGAAAACGCCAAGGGTTACTGTGTTATTTGTCAAAGAAAAATAGAATACATTATAAAGAATTAATTAAGCAATTGGATATTCGTGAGTCAAAAACTCGTTAATTTAAAAAGTAATTTTGAATTATTTGATTTATTAGATATTGCATTTTTTTAGATATTCAATTTTAATCAACTTATTTGTGTTTTCGGCAATTCATGGAAAAATGAATCGAGGAAAAACTTATGACTGGACCAGCTACAAGAAAAGACCTCATGCTAGTCAATATGGGCCCCCACCACCCATCAATGCACGGTGTTCTTCGACTCATCGTCACTTTAGACGGTGAAGACGTTATTGACTGTGAACCAATATTGGGTTATTTACATAGAGGAATGGAAAAAATTGCGGAAAACCGAACAATTATACAATATCTACCTTATGTAACACGTTGGGATTATTTAGCTACTATGTTCACAGAAGCAATAACCATAAATGGACCAGAACAGTTGGTAAATATTCAAGTACCTAAAAGAGCCAGCTATATCAGAGTTATTATGTTGGAGTTAAGTCGTATAGCTTCTCATCTGTTATGGCTTGGCCCTTTTATGGCCGATATTGGCGCACAGACTCCTTTCTTCTATATTTTCAGAGAAAGAGAATTTGTCTATGATCTATTCGAAGCTGCCACCGGAATGAGAATGATGCATAATTTTTTTCGTATCGGGGGAGTCACAGCCGATCTACCTCATGGCTGGATAGATAAATGTTTGGATTTCTGCGATTATTTTTTGACAGAAGTTGCTGAATATCAAAAACTTATTACAAAAAATCCTATTTTTTTAGAACGAGTTGAGGGCGTAGGCATTATTGGTGGAGAAGAAGTAATAAATTGGGGTTTATCAGGACCAATGCTGCGAGCTTCAGGAATACAATGGGATCTTCGTAAAGTTGATCATTATGAGTGTTATGACGAATTTGATTGGGAAGTTCAATGGCAAAAAGAAGGAGATTCATTAGCTCGTTATTTAGTTAGACTTGGTGAAATGACGGAATCCATAAAAATTATTCAACAGGCTTTGGAAAAAATTCCAGGGGGACCTTATGAAAATTTAGAAAGCCGATGTTTTGATAGAGAAAGGTATCCGGAATGGAATGATTTTGAATATAGATTCATTAGTAAAAAACCTTCGCCTACTTTTGAGTTGCCGAAACAAGAACTTTATGTGAGAGTCGAAGCTCCAAAAGGGGAATTGGGCATTTTTCTGATAGGGGATCAGGGTAGTTTTCCTTGGAGATGGAAAATTCGACCACCAGGTTTTATCAATTTGCAAATTCTTCCTCAGTTAGTTAAAAGAATGAAATTGGCCGATATTATGACAATACTAGGTAGCATAGATATCATTATGGGAGAAGTTGACCGTTAAAATGATAATTAATACAACAAATGTACAAGATATCAATTCTTTTTCAAGATTGGAATCCTTAAAAGAGGTCTATGAAATTATATGGGTGCTTGTCCCTATTTTTACTCCTATATTCGGAATCACAATAGGTGTACTAGTAATTGTATGGTTAGAAAGAGAAATATCCGCAGGGATACAACAACGTATTGGACCTGAATATGCGGGCCCGTTGGGAGTTCTTCAAGCTTTAGCAGATGGTACAAAATTGCTTTTAAAAGAAAATCTTCTTCCCTCTAGAGGGGATACTCATTTATTCAGTATCGGACCATCCATAGCAGTTATATCAATTCTACTAAGTTATTCAGTAATTCCTTTTGGTTATCGCCTTGTTTTAGCCGATCTCAATATTGGTGTTTTTTTATGGATTGCCATTTCAAGTATTGCTCCTATTGGACTTCTTATCTCAGGATATGGTTCAAATAATAAATATTCTTTTTTAGGTGGTCTACGAGCTACTGCTCAATCAATTAGTTATGAAATACCATTAACTCTATGTGTATTATCAATATCTCTACGTGCGAGTCGTTAAGACATAAACTTCTCCTATTTTTTAAGAGTTAAAATGAATTGAATAGTTTTCTATTCATTATTTATATTAATGAACTAAAGAACTAAATTAGATAGTTATATGAGTGAAATAAAACAGCTTATAGAAAAAAGAATTCGCAGTAAAAACATTGAGTCTCATTTTCTAGGTATAAGAGTTAAGCGGAAATAAACATAATAAAAAGAGAACTTTTATCCCAAGATTGGTTAATTAATTATCCCGTCTTGAAGCGGACTCAAAAAAAAAGATCAACCCTAGTGAATTTTCACTATTATTTGTATGTACTAGTATACATCTATTACCATAATACGCGCGATTGAACAAAAATGAGTGGATGGTTAGAAACACCAAAATATGCAAAGGATTAGTAATCGAGGTTTTCAAAATTATCCAAAATAAGAGACGAGACATTTTTTCAAAATGGATAATAAAAAAAGAATACTAATTGGGGCTTTAAATTTGTAGAAATGATTAGGCAGTACTCCCCACGATTCCGATCCAGAATATGCTTCTATCTACTCATTAACTAAATGACTATCCAAAACGAAATAATCCCTTATTTCATAAGTCCCCCCCTTTTTTTTTCTGAGAAACAAGAATAGGAACGAAAAAAAAAAAAAAAAAATAGAAAGAATACAAGTACAAAAAAAGATATCTTTTTTTTTTTCTTTATTGACGAACTAATGGAATGGTTATTTCGTTTTCGTAATTAAAACCGCTGGATTATTTGTATTTCTAAAAAAAGTATTTTAGTGAAAAATTAAGTTATTACTCAACGAAGAAAAATTTAAATTTTTAAAGAGGATGAGATCAATTCAGAAGTCATTTTTTTATTTATTATTTTCTTTTTTATTCAAATAAAACTAAAACAGACAGAATTCCATTGATTTAATTTTTGAATACACGATAGATAGATTTTGATACTATACTATCCGACAAAACATACATATCAAGATAAATAATATCGACTAACTCCTTAAATTTATTTATATCTTTTGAGGAGCCGTATGAAGTGAAAATCTCATGTACGGTTCTGTAATAGCGATGAAAACAGTAATGTTATTGGCGACTATAATTATCTAACAGTTCAAGTACAGTTGATATAGTTGAAGCTCAATCAAAATATGGTTTTTTGGGGTGGAATTTGTGGCGTCAACCTATAGGGTTTATTATTTTTTTTATTTCTTCCTTAGCAGAATGTGAAAGATTACCTTTTGATTTACCAGAAGCAGAGGAAGAATTAGTAGCGGGTTATCAGACGGAATATTCGGGTATAAAATTTGGTTTATTTTACGTTGCTTCCTATCTAAATCTATTAGTTTCTTCATTATTAGTAACAGTTCTTTATTTGGGCGGTTGGGATATATCTATTCCATACATATTTAATTCTTCACTTTTTGAAATAAATAAAGCAGGTGGACTCTTTGTAATGACAATTGGTATCTTTATTACATTAGTTAAAACTTATTTGTTCTTGTTCATTTCTATCACAACAAGATGGACTTTACCCAGACTAAGAATGGATCAATTATTAAATCTTGGATGGAAATTTCTTTTACCTATTTCTCTCGGTAATTTATTATTAACAACTTCTTTCGACCTCTTTTCACTATAAAGGAATACAATGTTTTATATTCACGACTTATCTCAACCAAGAGAAAGAAACAAACATCAAATTATTCATAGATATTACAATATGTTCCCTATGATAACTGGGTTCATGAATTATGGTCAACAAACAGTACGAGCTGCAAGATACATTGGTCAAAGTTTCATGATTACTTTATCCCACGCAAATCGTTTGCCTGTAACTATTCAATATCCTTACGAAAAATTAATAACATCCGAGCGTTTCCGCGGTCGAATCCATTTTGAATTTGATAAATGTATTTCTTGTGAAGTATGTGTTCGTGTATGTCCTATAGATCTACCCGTTGTTGATTGGAAATTGGAAACTTATATTCGAAAGAAACAATTGCTTAATTACAGTATTGATTTCGGAATCTGTATATTTTGTGGTAACTGCGTTGAATATTGTCCAACAAATTGTTTATCCATGACAGAAGAATATGAACTTTCTACTTATGATCGTCATGAATTGAATTATAATCAAATTGCTTTGGGTCGTTTACCAATGTCAGTAGTTGACGATTCTACAATTCGAACAATTTCCAATTCTACTGAAATTCCAATAAAAAAGAAGTAAATCCCTTGATTAAATGGTAATTGGAAATTACTAAATTTCTGTTTTAATCTAAAGGAATGAGGTTTCTTTCGTGTTGTTTGTTTGGTCACTAACAAAAAATCCAAATTTTTGATTAATCAGAATTGCAGCTTTTTTTGGATTGAAAATATATTAATAATTGAAAAAAAAAAACGATATTAATAATATCTGGAATTATTTCAAAATACGTAATTTCGAAATACTCTTTTTCATATAAAAATAGATTAATTCACAACCTTTCAGATTAAATTACGAATTGATCAACAATTTTTTTTCCTGGTCGAGTCAATAAGTTCATGAAAAATATTTCTATTTATTTATTATTGTACATATAATGGATTTGCCTGGACCGATACATGATTTTCTTTTAGTCTTGTTGGGATCAGGTCTTATATTAGGAAGTATGGGTGTCGTATTACTTACCAACTCAATTTATGCTGCTTTTTCATTGGGACTGGTTCTTGTTTGTATATCTTTTTTTTATATTTTATCAAACTCCCATTTTGTAGCTGCTGCGCAACTCCTTATTTATGTGGGCGCTATAAATATTTTAATCATATTTGCTGTGATGTTTATGAAGGGTTCAGAATATTCCAAAGATTTTAATCTTTGGACCATTGGAAGTGGAGTTACTTTGCTGGTTTGTACAAGTATTTTTGTTTCACTAATGAATACTATTCTAGATACGTCATGGTATGGGATTATTTGGACTACAAGATCAAATCAGATTCTAGAGCAAGATTTGATAAGTACTAGTCAACAAATTGGAATTCATTTATCAACAGATTTTTTTCTTCCATTTGAACTCATTTCAATAATTCTTTTAGTTGCTTTGGTAGGTGCAATTGCCGTGGCTCGCCAGTAATTAACTTTAGAACTAGCAACTGCAATCTAAATACTAAATAAAACTTTGTTCTAGGTTATCACACCCATACCCTTTCTTTACTTTCCCTTTAATTAAGTATATTTTTGAAAATTGTTTCTGTCTAAATTCTTTTTTTTTTTATTCGATCTATTACCAATAGATTTCCCTTGTTCTGTACTTTTTTTAGTCAATCGAATTGAATTTTGCAAATTGTTACTTATATTGAAATGAATTGAAATTGATAAGGAGTTGGTCAATGATGCTCGAACATGTACTTGTTGTAAGTGCCTATTTATTTTGTATTGGTATCTATGGATTGATCACAAGCCGAAACATGGTTAGAGCCCTTATGTGTCTTGAACTGATCCTGAATGCAGTTAATATAAATTTGGTAACATTTTCTGATTTTTTTGATAGTCGTCAATTAAAAGGTAATATTTTCTCCATTTTTGGTATAGCTATTGCAGCCGCTGAAGCAGCTATTGGACCAGCTATTGTTTCGTCAATTTATCGTAACAGAAAATCAACTCGTATTAATCAATCGAATTTGTTAAATAAGTAGTCTTCGTTAGATAAATGATGATATTCATCAAGTTGAATTATCTGTTTATCCGTAGAATAGGATACATAATGTATGACGAAAACGTAAGAAATTAAAGTATCTTGGCCCTATCGCATGATTCAATCTCATAGTAAGTTTAGATTGATTAGATAAATTATAATAAATTATTGATTCATCTGGTATCTAAATAATGATTAATTTAAAGCTTTATTACTAGATTGAAAACTGATGATGTTCAAAAATTTATAGATCCAATGTCACATTCAGTAAAGATTTATGATACATGTATAGGGTGTACTCAATGTGTCCGAGCTTGCCCCACAGATGTATTAGAAATGATACCTTGGGACGGATGTAAAGCTAAGCAAATTGCTTCTGCTCCAAGAACAGAAGACTGTGTTGGTTGTAAGAGATGTGAATCCGCTTGTCCAACGGATTTCTTGAGTGTTCGAGTTTATTTATGGCATGAAACAACTCGAAGCATGGGTCTAGCTTATTGATACATGCGATAAAACCATACTTGAATACATTTGATTTTTTTTTACTGACAACAACTCGTGCTCGAAAATATATATATATTTTTTCGAGCACGAGTTGTTCTAGTCCAAGTGTATCTTGTTTTTACTACGAATTATTTTCCTTGGTTAACAATAGTTGTAGTTTTGCCAATATTTTTTGGTTCCCTACTTTTCTTTCTCCCTCATAAAGGAAATAAGGTCATTAGGTGGTATACTATATGTATATGCTTTATAGAACTCCTTATAACAACCTATACATTTTGTTATCATTTTGAATTTGACGATCCATTAATTCAATTGACAGAGGATTATAAATGGATCCATTTTTTGAATTTTTACTGGAGATTGGGAATAGATGGTCTTTCTATAGGACCTATTTTACTGACGGGGTTTATCACCACTTTGGCTACTTTAGCGGCTTGGCCAGTTACGCGGAATTCTCGATTATTCCATTTCCTAATGTTAACTATGTATAGCGGTCAAATCGGATCATTTTCTTCTCGAGATCTTTTACTTTTTTTTCTCATGTGGGAATTCGAATTAATTCCTGTTTATTTACTTCTATCGATGTGGGGAGGAAAGAAACGTTTGTATTCGGCTACAAAATTTATTTTGTACACTGCAGGTAGTTCCATTTTTTTGTTAATGGGAGTTCTGGGTATTGGTTTATATGGTTCTAACGAACCAACATTCAATTTTGAAACATCAGCTAATCAATCGTATCCTGTCGCACTGGAAATAATATTTTATATTGGATTTCTTATTGTTTTTGCTGTCAAATCACCAATTATACCCTTACATACATGGTTACCAGACACACATGGAGAGGCACATTACAGTACTTGTATGCTTCTAGCCGGAATCTTATTAAAAATGGGAGCATATGGATTAGTTCGCATCAATATGGAATTATTACCCTATGCTCATTCTATATTTTCTCCCTGGTTGATCATAGTAGGGATAATTCAAATAATCTATGCAGCTTCAACATCTCCTGGTCAACGTAATTTAAAAAAAAGAATAGCTTATTCTTCCGTATCTCATATGGGTTTCATAATTATAGGAATTGGATCTATAAGCGATGCAGGACTCAATGGATCTATTTTACAAATAATTTCTCATGGATTTATTGGTACTGGGCTTTTTTTCTTAGCGGGAACAGGTTATGATAGAATACGCCTTGTTTATCTTGACGATATGGGAGGAATGGCTATACCAATTCCTAAAATATTCACGACTTTCAGTATTTTATCGATGGCTTCCCTTGCATTACCGGGAATGAGTGGTTTTGTTGCAGAACTAATAGTATTTTTTGGAATTATTACCAGCCAAAAATATCTTTTAATGACAAAAATATTAATTCTTTTTGTAATGGCAATTGGAATGATATTAACTCCTATTTATTTATTATCCATGTTACGCCAGATGTTCTATGGATACAAACTTTTTAATGTTCAAAATTTTTCTTTTTTTGATTCAGGACCGCGAGAGTTGTTTGTTTCGATCTCTATCCTTTTACCAATAATAGGTATTGGTATTTATCCAGATTTTGTTTTATCACTATCAGTTGATAAAGTTGAAGCTATTTTAGCTAATTATTTTTATAGATAATTTTCTTTCATAAACATAAAAAAAAAATAAATAAACCAGCAATACAATATTGCAATAATAATGATTTAAAAAGAAATTTGTTGTAGAAAATAAGTGAAAAAAAAAAAATGAATTGGCCTTGCAACCATATACATTTTGATTTTCTGAGAACCATTTGAATCAAGTAATGTAGTGATTCAAATGGTTCACTTTCTCCATGATTTACACGAATTTTTCTTATATATATACTGTTCTATGTTTAGATTCGTTAGGTCCTTGCTTCAATTCAATTAGATGTTTAATGTAAATGAACCATAACTATGTAGCCCTATCCCTAATAAATTGACCCCAAAATAGCATATCCAAATTATAAGAAAACCCATAGAGGCCACAATTGCAGAATTTATACTTTCCAAATTTTTATTTGTTCTAATATGTAAATAAATTGCGAATATGGTCCAAGTAATAAATGCCCACGTTTCCTTTGGATCCCAATTCCAATATGATCCCCATGCCTCATTAGCCCATACTGCTCCTGAAAGAATACCTATGCTTAAAAAGAGAAACCCTATACTAATAGTACGATAACTCCAATGATCTAATTGATGAATCAATTGAGACTTATAATAATTTTTAGAATAAAATAAATAAGTGTTTTTTAAAACATTGTTTCCGTCGTTCATGTATTGGATCTCACCCAAAGAAAATGACTTATTTAAAAAATAACTGTTTTTACCAAAAATTTTTATGACTTTTTGAAATGTAATGACTACAAGAGCTAATGAAAATAATGATCCACATAAAAGAGATGCATAACCCAATACCATCATACTTACATGCATCATTAACCAATGAGATTGAAGAGCCGGAACTAATATTTCGGATTGATGCATGTAAGTTAAAAATATTGAAGTAGAAAAACCTTGGGTAAAAATAGTACTTGGCATGGTTATTGAACTTAAACTAAAATAGTTTTTAGTTTTTTTGAAATATGTAACCATATGAATAATGGAAAAACTCCATGAAAGAAATAGTAATGATTCAGATAAATCACTTAATGGTAAATGTCTCAAATAAATCCAACGACTAACTAATAATCCAGTTATAAAAAAAAAAGTAGTTATCATTCCTTTTTCTGCGGAAGCATATAGTCCTACAATTTCATCAACTAATAAGGTTATCAAAAGAATTGTAATTACAATTGAAACGACTGAAAGGGATATATGAGTTAATATATGTTCTACGGTTGAAAATATCATAAAAAAAAAGGGGGGGATCTATCAATTATAAGAATAGAAATCGGGAACCGAATTCATTATATTATAGTCCCTATTCTTTTAGAATACCTTATTCTTTTATAATATTTAGAATTTAAAATATAAAGTGGCATGCCGCTACTCGGATTCGAACCGAGATGCTCTAGCACTGCTTCCTAAGAGCAGCGTGTCTACCGATTTCACCATAGCGGCTTTCTCGAAATCATAATAACTTATTTTGATTCAATCGTCGAGATTGAAAGAATCAATTCAATGTAATATTTTTTAGAAAATCAAAAACTGGATAAAAAAAATTTAAGTAAAAAAAAATTGATCGAAATATTTGTATAGCTTTGTATTAATTGTTAAAGTTGTTATTGTGTAAAGAATTTCTCTTACGATTTAGAAAACTTATTTAATTAGGTATTGTTCAGTATTGGTGAAATAGATTATATAATCTAACAAATATCTAATAATATATTTAAATATAATAATAAAGTTATTATTTCTATCAGAATTTCCAAAGAATTTCTTACTAGATTTTCTATATTTATATTTATAGAATAAAATATATAATCAAATAAAAATGAAGAAAAAAAATTTGTTTAGGGTCGATGGGGATTCTTATTTTCCCCATCCCAAAAATGAAAGAACAAACATGCTAAAACTAAAATTAAAGGTAAAACCTTGTTTATTCTTTTTTCTTTGAACTTTATTTATGAAGTTAAGTTTTTTCTTTTTCAAAAAGTATCAGTTTTTTTTTTTTTAGAATTTAGTAAACAAACTTCTTTTTAGTTTACATACCCTAAAGAAAAAAAAAAGAATTAAATATAGATCCCATTAGGAAATAATAATCATTTTCGAAGTAATTCTTTTTAATTTAACTAGTCTTTTTTTTTATTTAAAAGGGTTCAGATTATTAGAATGTTTATTTTTTTATTTATTTGATTTGTCGCACAAAAAAACTTTTTGAATTACCTGTAGAAAGAGATTTTGCTAATGAAAAAGCTTTCAACGCTGCCCAATACCCTTTGCTTTTCCAAATATTTTTACGAATCCGTTTTTTTGATATAGAAGTGCGTTTTTTTGGAACTGCCATTTTAAAATTAAAATAAGTTATTCATTTCTATAGTTGGATGTGAAAGACATATTTTGCTTAAAATAAAATTATTCGTTACTATTTATTTACTATACTATATATTATCTATTTGTTCTTTTCATTCGATTCCTTTCATAATCTAAGGATTCTATGAAAATCCATTTCAATATATTATGAGAAACAAACATAAAAGAAAGACAAAAAATATAATAATAATATATTATTATTGCAAAAAAGAATACAACAAGAAAAGAGTCTATTCGGGTCTGGTCTGGCATTGTCTATTTTCGCCGTCTTCCATTTATATATGAATGGAATATACATGTCATAAAATAGATCGAAAATTTGAAAAACTCAACCTTTCTATTTATATGAACTTAATTTGCATTTTTTAATTCGACTGAAACTAGTAATTCATTTGGTAAAGAATATTTTTTTTTTATAAAATTTCATATTTTACTAATTCCTTTAGTAAAGCCTTTTCTAATTTATTTATGTCAAAGGATTAGTATATATAATTTTTAAAAAAGTGAAAAAAATCCATTCAGTTCAAAAGATAATTGGTTAATGATTTTAAATAAACGAACGAAAAAAAAAAAATAGTTCGGATTTTTTTGGGTTTGGGCAATTCATACAATTTTTTTTTTGTATAATTATTTGTCCTTCCTATATAAACCGTGTTCAATAAATAAAAAGTTTTGTAATGCGTAAAAAATAATAATGCAAATTTAAAATTTTCTATATTGTCAGAACAAAAAAAGAAATAGAAGTTTTTACTAAAAATTTCATTTTAGTATATTATGGGAATAATTCTAAGTTCTTGATTGGAAATATTTGAAGTATTTGAAAAAATTAAGAATAATTAAGAATAGAAAATTCTATTTAACTTTTACATATTTTAATTTGTTATTAACTGACCCTTTTCAAAAGAAAAAAAAAAAGTTCGTGAATCAGAAATAAAAAATTAGTAAATAGTAACAAAATCTTTTTTTATGGAATATACATATCAATATTCATGGATCATACCTTTTATTTCACTTCCAGTTCTTATGGTACTAGCAGGGGGGCTATTACTTTTTCCAACGTCAACAAAAAAACTTCGCCGTATATGGTCTTTTACTGGTGTTCTCTTTTTAAGTATAGTGATGATTTTTTCATTTTATTTGTTTATTCATCAAATAAGTAACAGTTATGTTTATCAATATGTATGGTCTTGGACTATCAATAATGATTTTTCTTTAGAGTTTGGCTACTTGATTGATCCACTTACTTCTATTATGTCATTATTAATTACTACTGTTGGGATTTTGGTTCTTATTTATAGTGACAATTATATGTCTCATGATCAAGGATATTTGAGATTTTGTGCTTATATGATTTTTTTCAATACTTCAATGTTGGGATTAGTTACTAGTTCTAATTTGGTACAAATTTATATTTTTTGGGAATTGGTTGGAATGTGTTCGTATCTATTAATAGGTTTTTGGTTTACACGACCTATTGCGTCGAATGCTTGTCAAAAGGCATTTGTAACGAATCGTGTGGGGGATTTTGGTTTATTATTAGGGATTTTAGGTCTTTATTGGACAACAGGTAGTTTTGAATTTCGTGATTTGTTTCAAATATTCAATAACTTGATTTCTAATAATGAGGTTCATTTTTTATTTGTTAGTTTATGTGCCTTCCTATTATTTTCTGGTGCAGTTGCTAAATCTGCTCAATTTCCCCTTCATGTGTGGTTACCTGATGCCATGGAGGGACCTACCCCCATTTCGGCTCTTATCCATGCTGCTACGATGGTAGCAGCGGGAATTTTTCTTGTCGCTCGGTTTATTCCACTTTTCAGAGTCATACCTTACATAATGAATATAATAGCTTTGATCGGTATAATAACAGTACTGTTTGGAGCTACTTTAGCTCTTGCTCAAAAAGATATTAAGAGAAGCTTAGCTTATTCTACAATGTCCCAATTGGGTTATATGATGTTAGCTTTGGGTATAGGGTCTTATCGAGCTGCTTTATTTCATTTGATTACTCATGCTTATTCAAAAGCTTTGTTGTTTTTAGGATCAGGTTCCATTATTCATTCAATGGAATTGGTTGTTGGATATTCTCCAGATAAAAGTCAGAATATGGTTCTTATGGGTGGTTTAACAAAGCATGTCCCAATTACAAAATTTTTTTTTTATTAGGTACACTTTCTCTTT